TCAAATATCAAATTTTACTATCAGAATAGCGGATATATTCATGATTTAATAGGTCAGGTCCACTTACTTTTTCATTTGTTGATTTCGAATCTTTTCATTCCGATGGATTTGATTTAAATAATTGAAAATTAGGAATATTTGGTGATTCGAGAGATGACTTATCTTATCATTATCATTTTCATTATTTCATTATAATGAATCAAAGTTCAACTTCATAACTAATCTAGTTTATAACTACTATGACTATATATAGTATAACTTATTATATATATTATTATATTATACAGTTACAGTTGTTTACTTTTTACTTTAAAAATATCAACAAAGAATATCTCTATTACCCATCAAATATGATGGATGGCCTTTTATGAAAAACTATAAATAAAGCCCCTTATCGGATTTGAACCGATGACTTACGCCTTACCATGGCGTTACTCTACCACTGAGTTAAAAGGGCCCCCTTTTAGGCAATTCTTGACATAATCACTATGTATATACATAGAAAATGTATCTATGTACATATATTACATACATAAGGTATTGTATAGTATACATAAATAGACTGATACCAGCTAGTGGCTCGTTCCGAAATGCGGTGGAAAAAGAAAGTTTGTTTAACTTAACCTCATCTTTTTCTTTCTAGTAGGCAAATGACTTCCTGAAAGGATTCTTTAAATTTCATATTCTCTCGCTTTCTATTTTATTATACTTAATTAATATTACTTGTTTATATAACAATATATAAAATAGAACAATATATAAAATTAAATATCTAATGCATATATTAGATTCTATAAGGTAATCCCCAATTCGAATAGAAAAAAACTCTATGAAATCATGTAAGACGAAAAGTTAGAATCTAATTTCTAATTCAAATTATTAGATTCTATTGACAATTTCAAAAAACTGATCATACTATGATCATAGTATGATGGCAGTTGGGCATGTATGCCCCCATCGTCTAGTGGTTCAGGACATCTCTCTTTCAAGGAGGCAGCGGGGATTCGACTTCCCCTGGGGGTAGGGTACTACAAAAGGAAGTTGATCATGAATTATCAATAAACCTAAAATTGATTGAATTGATTCTTCCTGGGTCGATGCCCGAGCGGTTAATGGGGACGGACTGTAAATTCGTTGGCAATATGTCTACGCTGGTTCAAATCCAGCTCGGCCCAATAATTCGCTCATCCGCTATGAGATAAAGAGTCAATTTTTCTACTATATGCGCTCTTATATTTTTATTTGTTCCGGGAAATTAATAAATAGATAATGATCGTGATTTATATCACGATCGTTATCTATTTATTAAGTATATATAAATACGTAATACTTAACTTAAGTATTAAGTATTTATACTTAATAATAAGGAAGAAGGCTCCCTTTCTTTTGGATAGTAAAATAGGACTCGCGTCTCTGTTCCACCATGAAAATTTTAATTTAATTAGAAATGTTTTGAATCAAATCATAAAAAAATCGAGACTCTATACCTCACCTCAATTCCCGGGGATTGTAGTTCAATTGGTCAGAGCACCGCCCTGTCCCTGTCTATTCTACACATCTGACGCTGCCGACGACACTCCTCTTGTAGAGCTCCGGCGTCGCCGTCTCCTTGTAAAAAAAAAACTAATTTGAATTTGAAACATTCTATCTCATTCAAATTGCACGTTGAACTTTTCCTCTATGTGCGCTAGTACTAACCCACGAAAAGAGGAGAGGATATTAATAAAAAAAAGATCAAAGAAGGATCTGCCCTTTTTTAGAGATACTGAAGAATCTTTTTTTCCTTCTTACTTAACTTAAAAATTTTTTATTTTCACTTTAATTAAAGTGAAAATAAAAGTTCTACCAAAAAAAGAACAAACACCCTAAAATAAAAAAGAAAAATAATGAATTGGATAGAATATGCAATTTTACACTTTTCGTATTCTTCCAAGAAAAGGAAATCAGTAAAAAAATGAAAAAGGGGATTGTCGAACTTAACCCCTTTCCTTTATCTTTATATTCTATTTATCTATTTTTTATTTATTATTTTGGTTTTTGGGTTGTGTAACCGATGGAAGTAGAAAAGTGATCGGATGAGACTTCATCAGATGATTGATTGTACAGGGAAGACAGTAGGTTATGGAAAAAATGAGAAATTAACTATTTCTTAAACTATTAATTAAAATTAAATAGTTAATTAAAGTAATTCTTGATTAGATCGGGAATTCGATTTTTTTGGATTCAGTATGGATAAACGATCTTCCTATGTTATACTATTCAATTCGCGACGGCGAATTGATAGGATAGTTCAGATATTGTTATTCATGATATTAAGCCGATTCAATATCATTAAGATGGAATTCATCCCATTGAATTTACAGGCGAAATTCTTATCATCTCTATGGGATTAAATCCCGAGTTATTGCGAAGTAAAAACGATGATATTATGGAAGTAAATATTCTCGCATTTATTGCTACTGCACTCTTCATTCTAGTTCCTACTGCTTTTTTACTTATTATCTATGTAAAAACGGTCAGCCAAAATGATTAATTTGAATGAAACTTGACTTCTTTATCAATGATTGAAAAGAAAAAATGATTCCAATTTCGTTTCTTAAATGAAATGAGCAGACTAGAATTAGCAGTATTCAAAAAAGTGGATAGTTTGATAGTATGGTAGAAAGATTCATATATTTCTTTCTACCAAACTATCCATTAAATTAGTGTTTTTTTGTAGTGTAGAAAATTGTACTATAACTCTATTATAGAAAGTAAAGATACAGACGAAATTTCATATTTCATATAGATCAATCTAGAATATGTATCTTCATATATGTTAGGTACATAGCAATCTCAATGCTATTTTTTTGCTACATCTATTTGATTGATTTTTATTGATTCTGATCAATCCGAAATAATCGAAAGGCAACTCTTACTTTTATTTTACAGTTTGAATTCCTTGATTTCCGATTATTTCCAGCATCTACCAAATGAATCAAAGAAAGAAAAATGATACTAGTATGGCCTGTATTAATCAAAAAATCAACTCGTAATCTTTTTTTTATTCCTATCCTAAGAGGTAAAGGAGTTGAATTGAGTGATTGGTTGATAGATGATCCAAAGAGTTCTATGGTATGGAAACTTCTTCGAATTTCAAATAGTAAACCTCATTAATTTGTAACACTTAAACCATGATATGAAATGAGTCGATTTTCGAAAACAAGTGATAAGTGCCAAATAGGTGACTCGCCTGAGTCAAGATCTTATTATGTGTATATCTTGTTGAACAACTACTATGTCTAAGTTTTTTCCTCTAGAAAGTACGTATACCCTTCTAATTAAGAATTAATTAGAATATTAAATAAATTAATAACAGAACGGCTTTCTCTTGGATGAGGAAAACAAAAGAAAAGGGGTCTGTTGTTCCCCATTGTCCTTGGATAAGAGTCCGTTCGGCGAAATAGAGAAATTAGGAAAAATTCGTTTGAAAGAAATTTCCTATCATCTCTATCTCCTTTCAAAATAGAAACATGGTAATTAAATTATTGAAATATCTTTTTGATTTGAAATATCTCTTCGATTTCCATTATCATTGTTAAAGTTAAAAACACTTTGCAGAACGATCTATAAAACAATTGACACAGTTGGATTCTTCAACTCAAAACTCAATTAGTTTAAGTAGTCTTTCTAGAGTCCACTTCTTCCCCATACTACAAGTGAAAGGGAAAATGTAAAGACTACCATTAAAGCAGCCCAAGCAAGACTTACAATATCCATGTGAATTATGTCCCCTATCTCTATGAATCTGAAAGAATTATTCCATTATGGTTCACTAATAATAGTGAAATCAATGGTACAGAGTCAAAAAAAGATTCTTATTTCGGACTAATAATTTAATGAACCAATCCAATAAAGCCACATCCATATACCAAATTCCTAATACGATTTTGAGCAGTCTATTACACTCTTGACCGGTGGAAAAGAAGTTTTTTTTTTTGAGCTTTTTCTATTCTATAAAAGCCAAATATCCAATCAAATACCTGAGTACTCAGAGACTCTTTTGAGTTTGTATACAAAATAAAATGGATTCTGCTTTTCCACAATTACTAACTACTAATTAGTTAGATATCACCTCCAGCTACCCAATCGAATTCAAGGTTCAGTCAGTAACCAACACGCTAGTATTGGAAGGTCTATCAAGACTTATTGATTCTCTTCCACTACCTACTATAATCTTTCCTTGAACCCCAGGCACAAGGATTTAAGAAACTTTCACTTTTCATTTGAGAACCTCGGATGCTTAGAATCAAGTACGTATGAAGAGACCCCAGCCTCTGCTTCTGTTGGGGAATAATTTGGTAAGTTATAGATTCTATCAGTAAATAAGGTATTTCCAGTCGTTTATTAATTAGAATCAGGCGACACCCGGATTTGAACTGGGGAAAAAGGATTTGCAGTCCTCCGCCTTACCACTCGGCCATGCCGCCAAAACGATACAAAATAGAGGAAAATATTTTCTCTTTGGGATGGATTACTGAACTTCGTTTTTTGATTTATTTATTGTACTTGCATTTTGAATCTCTTTTCCTTTTGAATCCCTTTTCCTTAATTCCCTTCCTAATAAAAAAATATTTCCTTTTTATTTTGATTGGATCCATACCTTTGAAAATATATACACTTTCAGTCACAAAAGTCAAAATTCATGATAAATTGGAACCATTAACTATTGACGTGACTGCGAATTCCTGAACAATTCTTCGATTTTGCTTTCAAATTATGTTTCCCTAATGACATATGAAAATCCAAACGATAACTAATTAGTATTGCGTCTTTTCCATAAAAAATCAATAAAAAAATCTTTATTTACCCATTTCCCCCTTTCTCATTCTCAATTCCAATTATAACAAAAATTAAGAGTATATGAAACCACGAAACCAGAACAGAGATTACACGGACAATCAAGTATCTTATATATGATATATAGGTAACTGCGCGCACGTGTTTAAGTTTAATTACTA